TAATATGCAACATTTTTTTAATATTAAAGAATTCTATCTTTTTTTTTTATTGCGATTGGATATACACATCCTTCTATTTTTTTTTTTATTATTAGGGTTGCTAACTCAATGGTAGAGTACTCGGCTTTTAAGTGCGACTCCATTTTTTACACATTTCTATGAACTAATGGGTTCATCCATACCATCGGTAGGGTTTGTAAGACCACGACTGATCCAGAAAGGAATGAATGGAAAAAGCAGCATGTCGTATCAATGGTGAATTCTAAAAATTTTTCTTGGACCCGGCCCAAATTTTCGTTTGAATTGTTGGGTTGGCTCGGAACAAATGAATTCAGTTGGGTTTAATTAATAAAAGGATAGAGCTTAGATGCTCCAATTATAGGGAAACAAAAAGCAACGAGCTTTCATTTTTTATTTGAATGATTACCACATCTAATTATACGTTAAAAAAGGATTAGTGCTTGCTGTGGAAAAAGTTTTTCCAACGAATGGATTAAGGATTTTTGTTATGAGTCCTAATTATTAGCTATTCTCCATTATGTTATGGGGTAGCAATAAATGTGTAGAAGAAAGAGTATATTGATAAAGATATTTTTTTCCAAAATCAAAAGAGCGATTGGTCCAAAAAATAAAGGATTTCTAACTAGCTTGTTGTCCTAGAACAATTCGATGGAACAAGCGAGCGGAGATAGTCCATTAATGGGTTTTAACTTGTTTTCTAGGTATCGTATCTATTCATATTTTTTTTTTAATTCTAATCTCTATAGATAGAATACCTTGTTTTGACTGTATCGCACTATGTATCATCTGATAATCCAATGAATCTCTGATCCTTTGACCAAATAGAATTTCTAAAATGAAGGAATATCAAGTATATTTAGAACGAGCTAGATCTCGCCAACAGGACTTCCTATACCCACTTATTTTTCGGGAGTATATTTATGGACTTGCTTATAGTCATAATTTTAATAGATCCATTTTTGTGGAAAATGTAGGTTCTGACAGTAAATATAGTTTACTAATTGTAAAACGTTTAATTACTCGAATGTATCAACAGAATCATTTAATCATTTCGGCTAATGATTCTAACAAAAATCCATTTTGGGGGTATAATAAGAATTTTTATTCTCAAATAATATCAGAGGGTTTTGCCATCGTCGTGGAAATTCCATTTTTCCTAGAATTAGGCTCTTCCTTAGAGGATGCAGAAATCATAAAATCTTATAAAAATTTGAGATCAATTCATTCCATTTTTCCCTTTTTGGAGGATAAATTTACATATTTCAATTATGTGTCAGATATACGAATACCATATCCTATCCATCTGGAAATCTTAGTTCAAATCCTTCGATACTGGGTGAAAGATGCCCCTTTTTTTCATTTATTACGATTGTTTCTTTATAATTTTAGTAATTGGAATAGTTTTATTACTACCAAAAACTCGATTTCTACTTTTTCAAAAAGTAATCCGAGATTATTCTTGTTCCTCTATAATTTTTATGTATGTGAATATGAATCTATCTTCCTTTTTCTACGTAATAAATCCTCTCATTTACGATTAAAATCTTTTAGCGTTTTTTTTGAACGAATTTTTTTTTATGCAAAAAGAGAACATCTTGTAGAAGTTTTTGCTAAGGATTTTTCGTATACTTTAACATTCTTCAAGGATCCTCTCATTCATTATGTTAGATATCAAGGAAAATGCATTCTGGCTTCAAAGAATTCGCCTTTTTTGATGAATAAATGGAAACATTATTTTATTCATTTATGGCAAGGTTTTTTTTATGTTTGGTCTCAACCAAGAACGATCAATATAAACCAATTCTCCGAACATTCATTTCAGCTTTTAGGCTATTTTTTAAATGTACGGGTAAATCGTTCAGTGGTACGGAGTCAAATGCTGCAAAATACATTTTTAATAGAAATTTTTAGCAAAAAACTTGATATAATAGTTCCAATTATTCCAATGATTAGATCATTGGCTAAAGCGAAATTTTGTAATGTATTAGGGCATCCTATTAGTAAGCCGGTCTGGGCCGATTCATCCGATTTTGATATTATGGACCGATTTTTGCGAATATGCAGAAATCTTTCTCATTATTACAATGGATCCTCAAAAAAAAAAAGTTTGTATCGAATAAAATATATACTTCGGCTTTCTTGTATTAAAACGTTGGCTTGTAAACACAAAAGTACTGTACGCGCTTTTTTGAAAAGATCAGGTTCAGAAGAATTATTGGAAGAATTCTTTACAGAGGAAGAAGAGATTCTTTCTTTGATTTTTCCAAGAGATTCTTCTACTTTGCACAGGTTAAATAGAAATCGGATTTGGTATTTGGATATTCTTTTCAGCAACGATCTGGTCAATGATGAATGATTGGTTATGTTATGATACTTAAATATTCTAGATATCAAATTTGTATTTTATATATAATTATATATATAAAAGATTATGAAATGTTCATGTAGTTAAGAGTTGAGTTTCAAGATTCCTCTTCTG